GATTCAAAATACAAGTACAATAAATAAGAAGGCAAAAGGAAAATTTTTTCAGAGATTTGGATTTGGTATCGTTTTGGCGGCATGGCCGAGCGGTAAGGCGGGGGACTGCAAATCCTTTTTCCCCAGTTCAAATCCGGGTGTCGCCTAATCACCAAAAGAATCGACATACCTTCTTCTGTTTTGCTGATATAATTTGGAAAATTTTTTCCAGCGGAAGCAAACGGAGGAAACTGATATGATAAATCGTGATAGTCCTTCCATTAGCAATGGAGTGTCTACGGGCCGGGTTTTGAATTAGATTGGATAGCAGGACGGAAATAGAATTCCATTTTTAGTTGCGGAAAGGCCAGAAGATACTTTAGTATACATATTCATCAAAGTCTTTGAGTACTCCGGCATTCAATCAATATTAATTCGATTGAATGGGTAATTGGCTTTTACTTAGATACTTTTATTCTTTTTTCGTTAACCTCTAGTCAAGAACAGAACATAATAGGACGTCCTCCGATTGTTTTCATAGAGACAATTAAGGAGACGGTAAGGATTAGATCAAAACAAAATGGGAAAGAAATAGGGTATGGGCTAGGTAGTGATCTACTTTTCTTCTATAAGTTTTTACTTAACTTAATGAAGGGCAACAAAAGAAAGAATAGATTTTTGTTATTTCTACATATTAGTATCATTTCTTTGATACTTCCAAGGGGGTCTCCGCATATTTTGCTTGTGCTTAACCTTTTCTGATTATACTAGAAATCTTATAAGACCCTCTTAGAAGTTATAATTGGATTTATTGGATTGTTTCATCAACGATGTTAGGTCAGAATTACTTTTTGACTCTGCGTCAGTGATTCCACTATTATTTATTAGTGAACAATAATTCAATAATTCCTTCATAGAGATAGGGGACATAATTCACATGGATATAGTAAATCTCGCTTGGGCTGCTTTAATGGTAGTCTTTACATTTTCCCTTTCACTCGTAGTATGGGGAAGAAGTGGACTCTAGAAATACTACTAATTGAGTTTAGGAATTAAACTGTATCAATTTTTTTTATAAATCTTTCAGTTCCGAAAAGCTTTTTTTAGTTGAAATTTCACTATTTCAACACTATTTCAATTTAAAATTCAATTTTTAAATTGAAATAGAAATAAAAAATATCTGTATTTCAAAATTTTCTTGGGTTTTAGTGTAGTAATGTAGTTTATGAATAATATATATGAAGAATACTCTTTCAATCAAACAAATATTTAAATTATTTCCGTGTTCGTATTTCGAAAGTAAAAAGAATACAAAGTAAAAGAAATACAAATGGTAGTAAATTTATTCCAACCGAATTCTTGATCAATTTTCTATTTCGATGAACCGACTCTTACCAAAATTAGATATGGACCGTGAGGAAGAGCTGAACTTTTTTTATTTGACTTTTTTGTTTCCCCTTTTATTATTCAAAGAGAAAATAGTTCTGTTATTACATTACGTAGATACACATTTTCTATCGGAAACAACACAGGCATAGTAGTTGCCTAACGAGATACTACACAGACTAAAATATTGTCTTGGGCGAGTCACATATTGCGCACTTCCTGTTTGTTTTAATATTTGGGAAATTTTATTTATGTTGTGTTTGTTTTATTGAACTCACTGTTCAAACGTTAAAAATTGACGAGGTTTACTAACCCTTTCCCCCTTTTTTTCGAAATCCGAAGAAGTTTCCATGGATCATCTGTCAACTGATCGATCAATGACTTCTTCGTCGGAATGCTAATAAAAAGATTACTTTATTTTCTTTTATTATACCCATCGAAGAGGCCTTTGATTCTTTTGATCGGGATTCATATTGAAAATAATCAGCAATCCGGGAATTAGAATCGTACGCGTCGCTTTTCGATCATTTCTAATTAATTGAAATCAACACAAATTAAATACAAGACAGATGTATAAAGCAAAGAAATAGAATTGGGGGGGGGCACTATATACATTATATATATAATATGTAATTGATATCCATATATATACATCGATATATAGGAATATGACGATACTATTGTAGATTGATCTCTATTAAATTAACTTGGATTACAATACACCTTTATACACTACAATAACAATAGTAGTTATAGTATGGATAGTATGGTAGAAAGAAATATCTGAATCTTTCTACCATACTATCGTATCTCATAGAATACGGCTAATTCTAGTCTGCCCATTTCATTTAAGACGCGAAATTTGAATCCCTTTCTTCTCTTCAATTATTGATAAGAACTAAAAAGTCAAGTTTAATTCAAATTAATCACCTTGGCTGACTGTTTTTACGTATATTATAAGTAAAAAAGCGGTAGGAACTAGAATAAACAGTGCAGTAGCAATAAATGCGAGAATATTTACTTCCATAATCTCATTGTTTCATTTTTCTTTAATTCGCAATAACTCGGGAGTTAATCCCATAGAGATAATAAATCTTTCGCTTGTAAATTCAATGGGATGAATTACATCTCGATG